TGGAAAAAAGAAAGAAAACAAAGAATTAAATAATTGTAATCACTAATAAGGTGGTTTCTAGTTTAGTGCAGTATTTGTTCCAGAAACTGTTTAAGTAACTCGATCATTTCAGTTATTCTAATTCTTTTAGTATCTCATCAAAATTCATTTTTTTATAAATTCATTGAAGAAGTTCTATTTATTCAAATAATTGACCCTGACTAGGAATCTTTGACGAACAGAATTAAAAATCATGATTATTTCGACACAAGAAAGGGGTGTGGAAAATTCCTTTTCTTGTGTCGAAGACTAGGAAGACAAAGAATCCCTACTAGAATTTTTTGTTCCCCTCATTTTTCCCTTCAATTTCCCGCTTACTTATGTCTAGTATCTCGCCGAATTTAATTAATTAAAAAATATTGATAGTGATGCATTTGATGACATTTAAATCTGACAATAGTAACATAGTCACACCAACCCAATTTGGATAAAAAATAAAGAAAGACGGGGTCAAGTCAAATAGTCTTCTTCACAATCTACATACTATGACTAGGAATGCAGTACAAGGAATTACTGTCATATCATATAAAAAGTATAACCAAGCAAAGGGCTTTTTATAATTTAATTTTTTATCGTCGATAATCGATAAAAAGAGTTTGGTTCTTTTTACGAACTTGATGTCGATAAATCCGCGAGTCTAGAAATTCATTTCGGACAATTGAACCTTCTCGAACTGTTTCTTTTTAAGAACCAAAAATATTTGTGCCAAAATAACAGATGCCAAGAAGAGCAAAAGCCCTTGGACACGTAATGGATTTTGAAGTACTATTTCTGCATCTCCTTGACCAAATCCGCCCACATTTGGATTACTCGTCAACGGTTGATCAAATTTGATAGATTCTCCTTCTGAAACGAGAAGTTCTGGCCCTGGGGGGATAATATCAACCACTAGACGTCCATCCGATGCATCCGCTATGGTTATTTCGTATCCCCCCTTTTCTTTTCGTATGATTTTGCTTACTATACCGGCTGCTGTAGCATTATAAACGGTATTGTTACTCTTATTCCCGTCGGGATAAATCTGACCTCTTCCCCTGTTTCCGCCTACATATATAGGATATTTTAAGAAGTGAATATCTTTCTTAGTAGCAGGGTCTGGGGAAAGAATAGGAAAGGTGATTTCACTATATTTCTGACCAGGAACAGGGCCTATGACAAGTATATTTTTTTTATTGGGGCGATAGCTCTGAAAAGACAGATTGCCTATCTTTTCTTTCATCTCGGGGGAAATACGATTGGGAGGGGCTAATTCAAACCCCTCCGGTAAAATAAGAACAGCCCCGACATTCAAAGCCCCCTTTTTACCATTAGCAAGAACTTGTTTCAGTTGCATATCATAAGGAATTCGAACAACTGCCTCAAATACAGTATCGGGAAGTACCGCTTGTGGAACCTCAATATCCACGGGCTTATTAGCTAAATGGCAATTAGCGCATACAATACGCCCGGTCGCTTCTCGTGGATTTTCATAACCCTGCTGTGCAAAAATGGGATATGCACTTGAAATAGATGACCGAGTTATGATATATATCATGAGCGATATGGAAATGGATTGAGTAATCCGTTCCTTTATCCAAGAAAAAGTATTTCTAGTTTGCATGGTCCAATCATTGATACCGAAAATTTCTACAATAAATTGAGTAGGTCACTAATCTAGTTTCCTATCCACGATTCTGCTAGTTAGGGGAATATTTTTATTGGAATAATATATAGGATAAATGGGTAGAAATATAAAAAGTAAGTACAATTTTCAATGCTTTGCTTATGTACAACTACAAAGAAAGAAACATTATAATTGGATTAATTTAATATCAATAGATTATTGTTTACTTATTGCATGATAAAGCACTACAAGTGACGGAGATACACGATTTAAATAATAGAAAACCGAATATTTAATAATGCTATCTAGCATGACTGGAATAATACAAAGAAGACAAGATATAAGGTGATCATTAGGAACAAATCCAAAATTTTTGGAGACAGAGACAATTATTAGTTCCCAACCAGGGGTCGAATGATATCCGACAAGTAAATCAACTAATAAAAGAATAGAAAGAGCTTTTGTTGTGTCATTTAAATTATATAGGAATTCCTGAGCCCAAGAGTTAAGAATAACAAGTTCTTTATTAAAAAAAAAAGAATAACCACTTAGAATAACGAAACAGATTATATTTGTCGATAAGTGCAAAATCGTATGGATACGACCCTCCTTGTGTATCTTGATTAATTGGATTATTTCGTCCTGGATTCCTAGACGAAGGTTTTGTAGATGTGTCTCCGAGTATTCGTTGATGATTTCGTCCAAGAGGAGAAGTTCTTCTAATTCGATGAATTTTTCTAGAATACTCTTTTTTTCAATATCAGTCAAAACAATTTCGAATTTCCCAGTATTCCACAAATTAATAACCCAAAATTCCAGACTTTTACTAAATAAGAAAGAAATACACCAGGGCACAAATACTATAGATGCAAAATATAAAAGAGGAGTGAATACTTTCTTTTTTGCCATTTTTTCCTCTGGGAATTGTTAATGAACCCATCTCATTCGTCGACTCTATGCCATCTAATATTTCTCTTACGCACGAGTTCTATTCCAAGGTATCGAGCCTATGAATCCCTTTTTTTCTTTGTGATTTCGGGCTTAGTTCTTAAATCTATTGAATAAATAATAAAAAAAATATTGTTTTCCGATATCTCAACTCAATTGGTCAAAAGGAGATACTTTTGATGAATGCCCGAAAGAACCACTTTAAGTAATGAATATGAATATTATTCAGATTTTTAGACGAAAGAACTCCCTTTCTATTATTCTATCAAAATCTCTAATATTTCGAAAAAATTGACTATGAGTAGTCAGGAATAGAATAATTGAGGCACGTTTCTGAAGAATATTGTGATGATCAAAAATGAGCGGCAAACCAAGACAGAAATTGGCTAGTTATCCTTAATCGTTATAAGGGATCCAATTGTTGGGGCATTAAGGAGCACAAAAACGGATAAATAAGGCGTGTCGATTGAAAAAAATTTTTTTATTGGATATGATCTATCTGAATCTAAAGTTTGAATTCCAACAAGTCTGGATTTTTCTATTTTTTATTTATATATATTGGACTTAAAATATAAAATATAAAGGGGAAACGTTATTTATTTACAAAGGGTTGATTATGAGATGAATCTATTATTTCAATTTGTTACTTCTTGTTATTATTTAATTGAGTTGTGTCCCATATACGCCTGCTTTAGCTCAAATGAATGTTCGGAAGAAACCTAAGTTAAGTATATATAAAATATTTATATATAGAGGATTCTTTAGTTTTACTCCCCTGCTGATAAATTTTCTCCCATTTATCAAAATACTTCAATGGGTACACGCAAGAAATAGGCCAATTCAGCAGCTTTTTGTTCAATTTCCCACGGAGTCAAATTATCATCAGTACGAGTCAATGGAAGGGTTCCCTGTCCTCTGATATCCATATAAAGGACACGACGAGCATAAATACCCTCTTTAACTTCTATTCGGACGGACTGAATATCTTTTATAAGGAATCGGAGGAAGATACGACGATTTTTTCCGGGAAATCCCCAACGAAAGAAACACACTATTCCTTCTTTTCGATCGAATCGATCATAACCACTACCTACATTCCAAGAAAGTGTGCACCACAAATAGGAGCTAATAAAAAGACCCGCGATCCCATAGAACGACATCACAATCCCTTGTGGAAAAAAAACGATTTGCTGAGACGGAACTAAAGATATCCAATTTCTACCAAGATAACTGGAAGTTCCAACCAACAAGAATCCTAATGAACCTAAAAAAAGGATAACAGTCCAGCAGAAATTACTTATTTTTCGAGACCCCGTTATAGGTTCTATCCATATATGTTCTGATCGACAACTCATACTTGATCCGGTTGCATTTTCTTGTAATTGAGAGAATACCCCAAATGAATTTGACTTTCGTCTTTTTGTTTCCGAAGTAACTCTCATCAACTAGCACTAGTTTGATGTGAACCTTTAGGAGTAATTCATTAAATTGATTAGATCTAAACTAATAACATATCCTTCGTATGACCCCACTAAAGATATCCACATACTCCATTTACCCATATATCATGTTTCTTCAGACATAAGAGTTTTTCGGCGGAAGCCACTTATACCATATTGCACTAAATAAATACCTGTATTATCGTCCAAATCTAAAAAGAAAATGAATGAGATTTTGTACCATCGGTTCTAAACAATCTTATTTTTTTGAACATGAAGAGATAAAGAAGCCATTGCGATTGCCGGAAATACTAGGCCTACTAAAGGCACCAAAACAGAGGGAAAGTTGAGAATTGTCATAGAATGTGTACCTCGATTTACTATTTGTACCTGTTATTATTATTTATAAAGATATCTTATTATATGGAATTTTTATTAATTAATAGCGATTAGATACTCACTTAGTATAGATCTAAGTATCTATCTAAGTGAATATATGTTATCAACAAAGAAAACCCCATTCGTCTTATTTTTACTTGTATAGTTAAAAGATTATGCGGTACGAGTAGATCGAATAAACCCTTATCGAATCAATATTCAGGCTCTTGTACCCCGGTACTGTTATTTTCAATGTTTCGTCAATAATAAAAGGTAGAAATTTATTAGCAATTTGCTCAATCAAACGGGTGATTTTATCCCCTTACTTTTTTTTCGTTGCATCAAAATCTGATTCCGCTTGATTATATTTGATTGTATTTAATCGACAGAATCAAACAAAACAACCAAATATAGGGTTTTATAAATCGAACTTCTTTTGATTATTCGGACACTACGAAATCCCATTGATAGCCGCTACTCGTGTTTTAGCCCGCTGCAGAGCTAGATTTGCCTCAATTGTTTGTCTCTTTCCTTCAGCTTTTCTCAAATTAGCTTTCGCTATTTCAAAAGTTTGCTGAGCTTCTTGTGGATCA